ATAATGGCAGTCGTTTCAGTATGTTAAGGATACAGATGTATCCACAATTCATTTAGAGTTACTTAATAGCCTATTTCTTATACTATATCTCTCTCCCGTGAAATTCTCGAGCCGAAAGATGGATGCATATGCTGTGTTTCATTTTGCTAAATGATATCGATTAAATGGTGTATCAATTCTATAAATTGGATATAGCAATAAATAAATCAGCAAAATTCTTTTATTTTAGATAGAAGAAACATTTCTTCTATCTAAAATAAAAGAATGTACCCTTCTATCCAAATCCAATTTGCATCGATAAAATAAATCCAAATTCTAGATTCCAGCAGTAGATGAATAATTGCAAATTTTTGTGTGTACGAGATTCGAATAACTTCAAAATAACTGACATAATTTTTTATTTTTCCTGATCAGAAAAATACATGAAAAAGAAAGGAGGTAGAAAAATTTTTTGGTTTATGGTTAAAGAAGAAAAACAAGAAAACAGGGGTTCTGTTGAATTTCAAGTATTCAGTTTCACCAATAAGATACGGAGACTTGCTTCACATTTGGAATTACACAAAAAAGATTTTTCATCGGAAAGAGGTCTACGAAGACTTTTGGGAAAACGTCAACGTTTGCTGGCTTATTTGGCAAAGAAAAATAGAGTACGTTATAAGAAATTAATAAGTCAGTTGGATATTCGGGAGAAGTAATTTAATCGTTCGAATTTTTTTCTTATTTTATTAGTAGTCTTATAGTAGTCTTAGATTTTGCATTTTGATGAGCCTCGTTTTGAGGAATTCATGGAATAATGAATTAAGGAAGAAAAAAGAATTATGAGTCTACCGCTTACAAGAAAAGATCTAATGATAGTCAACATGGGTCCTCACCACCCATCAATGCATGGTGTTCTTCGACTGATCGTTACTCTCGATGGTGAAGATGTTGTTGATTGTGAACCCATATTAGGCTATTTACACAGAGGGATGGAAAAAATCGCAGAAAACAGAACTATTATACAATACTTGCCTTATGTAACACGGTGGGATTATTTAGCTACTATGTTTACAGAAGCAATAACGGTAAATGCACCAGAATTTTTGGAGAATATTCAAATACCTCAAAGAGCCAGCTATATTCGGGTAATTATGTTAGAATTGAGCCGTATAGCTTCTCACTTGTTATGGCTTGGACCTTTTATGGCGGATCTAGGGGCACAGACTCCTTTTTTCTACATTTTTAGAGAGAGAGAATTGATATATGATCTATTTGAAGCTGCTACAGGTATGCGAATGATGCATAATTACTTTCGCATCGGAGGAGTAGCTGCCGATCTACCTTATGGGTGGATGGATAAATGTTTAGATTTCTGTGATTATTTTTTACGAGGAGTTGTTGAATATCAACAACTTATTACACGGAATCCTATTTTTTTAGAACGAGTTGAAGGAGTGGGTTTTATTAGTGGAGAAGAAGCTGTAAATTGGGGCTTATCGGGACCAATGTTACGAGCTTCTGGAATACAATGGGATCTTCGTAAAATTGATCCTTATGAGTCTTACAATCAATTCGATTGGAAAGTCCAATGGCAAAAAGAAGGAGATTCATTAGCTCGCTATTTAGTACGAATTGGTGAAATGAAGGAATCCATCAAAATTATTCAACAGGCTATAGAGAAAATTCCTGGAGGTCCTTATGAGAATTTAGAAGCCCGACGCTTTAAGAAAGCAAAGAATTCGGAATGGAATGATTTTGAATATAGATTTCTTGGTAAAAAACCTTCCCCTAATTTTGAATTATCAAAGCAAGAGCTTTATGTAAGAGTGGAAGCTCCAAAAGGTGAATTAGGAATTTATCTGGTAGGAGATGACAGTCTTTTCCCCTGGAGATGGAAAATTCGTCCACCCGGTTTTATTAATTTGCAAATTCTTCCTCAGCTAGTTAAAAAAATGAAATTGGCTGATATCATGACGATATTAGGTAGTATAGATATCATTATGGGGGAAGTTGATCGTTGAAATGATAATAGATAGGGTAGAGGTAGAAACTATCAATTCTTTTTCGAAATTGGAATTATTAAAAGAAGTCTATGGACTGATATGGATTCTACCTATTTTGACCCTCCTACTGGGAATCACAATAGAAGTACTCGTAATTGTGTGGTTAGAAAGAGAAATATCCGCATCGATACAACAACGTATTGGTCCTGAATATGCCGGCCCCCTGGGACTGCTTCAAGCTATAGCAGATGGGACTAAGCTGATTTTTAAAGAGGATATCCTTCCATCCCGAGGAGAGATTCCTTTATTTAGCATTGGACCCTCTATAGCAGTCATATCCGTTTTATTAAGTTTTTTAGTTATCCCTTTCGGATATCATTTTGTTTTAGCTGATCTTAGTATTGGTGTTTTTTTATGGATTGCCATTTCAAGTATTGCTCCTATTGGTCTTCTTATGGCAGGATATAGCTCAAATAATAAATATTCTTTTTCAGGCGGTCTACGAGCAGCTGCTCAATCTATTAGTTATGAAATACCATTAACTTTTTGTGTGCTAGCAATATCTCTACGTGTGATTCGTTAAAAAAGGAACTTTTCCTCTAAAATCCATTGAATACTTATCTTCCTTTTCTTATTCTGGATTCAGGTCGGTAAGTTAAACTAGATAGCTACATGAGTGAAACAAAACTGCTTATTAATTTGTAGTAAAAATACAAAATCTCATTTCCTACGTACAAGAAAAAAGTTGAAGTAAACATAAGCAGTGTAAACTCTTTACCCCAAGATTGAGATTGTTTGATTAGTCATCATATCTTGAAGCGGGCAAGAATAAAGGATTCGCAATATGGAATTCCATTACTAGAATATTTTTAGTTATTACTAGAACTTATAACCATATAAAAGAATCCATAAAAAGTTAGTGAGGGATTAGGAACACTAAAGTACATAAAGGATTAGTAATGAGAGAATCTAAATCATTAGACATTTTTCCTCATAAAAGGAATCATAATAAGGACTTGAAATTGGTGGAAATGATCAAGTAGTACTTTCTTCGGATTCCGATTCAGAGTATATTCCCATTCACTTGTTAAGGAAATAGCTATCAAGAACGAATTAACCCTTTATTTCTTTTTTCTTTTTAAGTATCCCTTTCCCCGGGAAAGAAGAATAGGACAAAAGATATGTAATGCAATACAAAAAAGGATCTTTATTTATTCTTTTTTTATCTATATTCATACAGAATTGAATTCCTCATGAACTAATATCCAATTCTTTTCATTTATTAATTGCTATAACAAGTGTTTTATTCCAATATTAAGTTATTACTGAACAAGAAAAAACTGTCATTTTATTATATAAAGGATGAGATCAATTCGGAAGCGCTTTTTTTTATTTTAGCAGACGGAATTGCTTTGGTTTAATTTAGGACTTTCCAATCAATTTTATCTTACCTAATTCTATCTACGCCCGGAGGATAAGACCGAAAAGAAATAATCCTTTTTTTTCTGATCATAGAGGAGCCGTATGAAGCTAAGGTTTCATGTACGGTTTTGGAATAGCGGTGGGAACTGTGATGTTATCATCGACTATGATTATCTAACAGTTCAAGTACGGTTGATATAGTTGAAGCACAGTCAAAATATGGTTTTTTTGGATGGAATCTTTGGCGTCAGCCTATAGGTTTTCTAGTTTTTCTAATTTCTTCTTTGGCAGAATGTGAAAGATTACCCTTTGATTTACCAGAAGCAGAGGAAGAATTAGTAGCGGGTTATCAAACCGAATATTCCGGTATTAAATATGGTTTATTTTATCTTGCTTCGTACCTAAATTTATTAGTTTCCTCCTTATTTGTAACTGTTCTCTACTTAGGCGGGTGGAATTTTTCTATTCCCTATATATCCTTTTGGGGATTTTTCCAAATGAATAAAATAGTGGGAATTTTGGAAATGATAATGGGTATCCTTATTACATTAACTAAAGCTTTTCTATTTCTCTTCATTTCTATCACAATAAGATGGACTTTACCCCGGATGAGAATGGATCAGTTATTAAATCTTGGATGGAAATTTCTTTTACCTATTTCTCTGGGCAATCTCTTATTAACAACTTCTTTCCAACTAGTTTCACTATAAATAAGATAATACAATAACAGTAAGAACATCTTCAACACAAAAGTTCTCTCAAACAAGAGAAAGAAACATACCTTTTTCATAGATATTTAGAATATGTTCCCTATGATAACTGGGTTCATTAGTTATGGTCAACAAACAATACGCGCCGCAAGATACATTGGTCAAGGTTTCATAATTACCTTATCCCACACAAATCGTTTACCTATAACGATTCACTACCCTTATGAAAAATCAATTACATCAGAGCGTTTCCGGGGACGAATACACTTTGAATTTGATAAATGTATTGCTTGTGAAGTATGTGTTCGTGTATGTCCGATAGATCTACCCCTTGTGGATTGGAGATTTGAAAAGGATATTAAAAAGAAACAATTGCTTAATTATAGTATTGATTTCGGAGTTTGTATATTTTGTGGTAACTGTGTTGAATATTGTCCGACAAACTGTTTATCAATGACTGAAGAATATGAACTTTCTACTTATGATCGTCATGAATTGAATTACAATCAAATTGCTTTGAGTCGGTTACCAGTCTCCATAATGGGAGATTACACAATTCAAACAATTAGGAATTCGCCTCAAAGTAAAATAGACGAAGAAAAATCTTGGAATTCAAGAACAATTACTGATTACTAGGTACTAGGATTTTTTTGTTAGAAAAATCCAATAATTTTTTACTAACTAGAAAGAAAAATGAATAACTACTGCTTATTACAAATTATTCATGATTTAAAATAAAATGAGAGTAGATTTTCGTGATGTGATTTCTAACTATACAATTTATATATATAAATATCCTAATCCCTTTTTCTTTCCTTGAATCTTTTAGTTTTAGTCTGTTCATGAAAAATTTTATACTATTAATTTCTTCTTATCCATAATGGATTTACCTGGACCAATACATGAGATTCTTGTTCTATTTGGGGGATTTGTTCTTCTACTAGGGGGTCTAGGAGTAGTATTACTTACCAACCCAATTTATTCTGCCTTTTCGCTGGGATTAGTTCTTGTTTGTATATCCTTATTCTATTTTTTATTGAATTCCTACTTTGTAGCTGTCGCACAACTTCTTATTTATGTGGGAGCCATAAATGTCTTGATCATATTTGCTGTAATGTTTGTAAATGGCTCAGAGTGGTCTAAAAATAAGAATTATTGGACTATTGGAGATGGGTTTACTTCACTCGTTTGTATAGCTATTCCTTTTTCACTAATGACTACTATCCCAGATACGTCGTGGTATGGAATTCTTTGGACTACAAGATCAAACCAAATAGTAGAACAGGGTCTCATAAATAACGTTCAACAAATTGGGATTCATTTAGCAACTGATTTTTATCTTCCGTTTGAACTCATTTCCCTAATTCTTCTAGTTTCTTTAATAGGTGCAATTACTATGGCTAGACAATAATAAATTCTTAGAATTTCAAATCTAAAAAAAACTAAAGAATAACAATTTTGATTTAGTAAAACTCATCTACTGTCAACACAACAAATACTTTCTTTTCTCTTTTGTTGCGTAATTGTTCTATTCTAATTAATTGAATCGGTTCAATTCTTGTCCTCATATTGAAATGAATCGAGATTGATAAGGAGTTAATTAATGATGTTTGAGCATGTACTTTTTTTGAGTGTCTATTTATTTTCGATTGGTATCTATGGATTGATCACAAGCCGAAACATGGTTAGAGCTCTAATATGTCTTGAACTTATACTGAATTCAATTAATCTAAATCTCGTAACATTTTCTGATCTATTTGATAGTCGCCAATTAAAAGGAGACATTTTCGCAATTTTTGTTATAGCCCTTGCGGCTGCTGAAGCAGCTATTGGACTATCCATTCTTTCTTCCATCCATCGTAACAGGAAATCAACTCGTATCAATCAATCGAATTTTTTGAATAATTAGACATAGAATCCTCTAAACAAAAAGGCACGTATATAAATAATATGGAACATTAAGATTAATAAAATTTTAGTCTTCTTTTCTTATTTTTATTTGAGAATACCCATTTTTGAAGTAGGTTATTTCAGAATATTCTTTTTTACTTATCGAATTTTGCATTTTTGTAATTCATTGATATTGCAATATTCAAATTGCAATAATTTTTATTGCAAAGATAATAGCCAATTTATTGGCTAATTCGAATTAGTATGTAGAATTCGTATAATTATGACTGTTGAACCCTTAAATTCAAGTCTCTTGGATCTTTTCACGCTTTCTCACAAACAGATTAAGAAATATATTGCATTATTTGTTAAAGTTTGGATAAACCATTGCTTCGTCTGGTGTCTACAATACATCTAACTTATATAGTACTAATTTCATTTTTACCAGATCGAAAATTTTTATGTTGAAAAGGAAAATTTCTAGATCCAATGTCACATTCTGTAAAAATTTATGATACATGTATAGGATGCACTCAATGCGTACGAGCTTGTCCAACAGATGTATTAGAAATGATACCTTGGGATGGATGTAAAGCCAAGCAAATCGCTTCTGCGCCGAGAACCGAAGATTGTGTGGGTTGTAAGAGATGCGAATCTGCCTGCCCAACAGATTTTTTAAGTGTCCGCGTTTATTTAGGTCCTGAAACAACCCGCAGCATGGCTCTATCTTATTGATACGTTACAAAAAACTCCACTTGAATCGTCTGATTCCTCTTTACCGAAGAAGCCTGTGCTCAAAATAATCGAGCATGGGCTTTTCTGGTCAAAACGTATCTTGTCTTTATTACTTTATCATGAGTTATTTTCCTTGGTTAACAATACTTGTTGTTTTACCGATATTTGCAGGTTCATTAATTTTCTTTTTACCCCATAAAGGAAACAAAATCGTTAGGTGGTATACTATATCCATTTGTTTATTAGAATTCCTTCTAATGACTTATGCATTCTGTTATCATTTCCAATTAGAGGATCCCTTAATGCAATTAAGGGAGGATTATAAATGGATAGATGTTTTTGATTTCCACTGGAGATTGGGAATCGATGGACTTTCATTAGGATCTATTTTATTAACAGGATTTATCACTACTTTAGCTACTTTAGCGGCTTGGCCAGTTACCCGGAATTCGCGATTATTCTATTTCCTGATGCTAGCAATGTATAGCGGTCAAATAGGATTATTTTCTTCACGAGACCTTTTACTTTTTTTTATCATGTGGGAGTTAGAATTAATTCCTGTTTACTTACTTTTATCCATGTGGGGGGGAAAGAGGCGTCTATATTCAGCTACCAAGTTTATTTTGTATACTGCGGGCGGTTCGATTTTTTTCTTAATCGGAGTTCTAGGTATGGGCTTATATGGTTCGAACGAACCAAGATTAGATTTGGAAAGATTGATTAATCAATCATACCCTGCAACATTGGAAATACTACTTTATTTTGGCTTCCTTATTGCTTATGCTGTCAAATTGCCGATTATACCTCTACATACGTGGTTACCAGATACCCATGGAGAAGCACATTACAGTACATGTATGCTTTTAGCGGGAATCCTATTAAAGATGGGAGCATATGGATTGATTCGGATCAATATGGAATTGTTACCTCATGCTCATTATCTATTTTCCCCCTGGTTGGTAATAATAGGAGCGGTGCAAATAATCTATGCAGCTTCAACTTCTCTTGGTCAACGAAATTTCAAAAAAAGAATAGCCTACTCCTCCGTATCTCACATGGGTTTCATAATTATAGGAATTGGTTCCATAACCAACATTGGACTAAATGGAGCTATTTTACAAATATTATCCCATGGATTTATCGGTGCTACACTATTTTTCTTGGCAGGAACGGCTTGTGATAGAATGCGTCTTGTTTATCTCGAAGAACTAGGGGGGATATCTATACCAATGCCAAAAATGTTTACTATGTTTAGTAGCTTTTCAATGGCTTCTCTTGCCTTACCAGGAATGAGCGGTTTTGTTGCAGAATTAGTAGTATTTTTTGGACTAATTACTAGTCCCAAATTTATGTTAATGCCAAAAATGCTAATTACTTTTGTAATGGCAATAGGAATGATATTAACTCCTATTTATTTATTATCTATGTTACGCCAGATGTTCTATGGATACAAGTTATTTCATGTTCCAAACGCAAATTTTGTGGATTCTGGACCACGAGAACTCTTTCTTTTAATCTGTATCTTTTTACCAGTAATAGGAATTGGTATCTATCCAGATTTTGTTCTCTCGCTATCCGTTGACAGGGTAGAGGCTCTCTTATCCAATTATTATCCTAAATAGGATTTTCTTTTTTTAACTAGTCCGCTCTATATTTCATAATGGAAAAATAAAAAAATTCCGAAAAAAGTAAAAAAGTCTAATTAGATCTATTTCGAATTTTTGAGAACCCCTTTGAACGTCTTTTCAAAGGGGTTCTCAAATCAAACAAAAATGGTAAAAAAGCTCCATTTTATCAAGGTTTTATGTTATGTAATCATTTAGATGGTAATGTAAATGAACCATAACTATGTAAACCTATTCCTAAAAGATTGATACCAAAATAGCAGATCCAAATTATAAGAAATCCTATCGAAGCTACAAATGCAGAATTGGTACCTTTCCAATTTGGATTTGTTCTACTATGTAAATAAATTGCAAATATGGTCCAGGTAATAAATGCCCAAGTTTCCTTAGGATCCCAATTCCAATAGGATCCCCACGCCTCATTAGCCCATACTGCTCCACAAAGAATACCTATGGTTAAAAGTGTAAATCCTAGACTAATAACACGATAACTCCAAGAATCCAAACGCTCAGTTAATTGATATTTGTAATAATTTGGAAATGAAGGAAAAGAGGTATTTTTTAAGGCACTTCTTTTTGCATAGAAATATTCAATCTCACTAAATAAAAATGTTTTAAGTAAATTTTTATTTTTCTTTTTCGAAAAAAAATCGAAATTCTTTCGAAATCTAATGATTAGAAGAGCAGCGGATAATAAGGATCCGCACAAAAGAGTTGCATAGCTTAGTAACATCATACTGACATGCATCATTAACCACTGAGATTGGAGAGCGGGTACTAGTATTGTAGATTGATGCATTTCAGTTAAAAGACCTGACGTGGCAAAGCCTTGCGTTAAAATAGTACTTGGCGTAGTTATTGTGCTTAAATCATTTTTAGAGTTCTGTATCTTAGGAATAGTATGAAGAATATACAGAGCCCATGAAAGGAAGATCAATGACTCATATAAATTACTTAATGGAAAATGTCCCGAAGAAACCCAACGAGAAACTAAGAATCCTGTTATAGAGAAAAAAGTAGCTATCATTCCTTTTTCTGACGAATCACGTAATCCCCTAAGTTCACGAACTAATAAGGTTATCAAATGAATCATAATCACAATCGAAATGGTTGAGAAAGAGATATGAGTTAGTATATGTTCTAAAGTTGCAAATAGCATAAGGAGAAGGTCCCATTACAAAATTGGAAATTTCGAATTGAATCCATTTTCTAATCTATTGTATTCTTTTTCGAGAATGCCGCCACTCGGACTCGAACCGAGATGCTTGAGCACTGCTTCCTAAGAGCAGCGTGTCTACCAATTTCACCATGGCGGCTAACTTGAAATATGAAATAATAGTTAACTTAAAAGAATAATAGTTATTTTCTCGCGAATCGTCGAGATTGGGAGCGTCCATAGAATTTAGGAAAATTAGAATTTCATCATTAAATACAAAGAGTTTTGTATTTCGAAAAAGTTTCTAGAATCAAAGCCTTTACACTCTTATTAATATGATTTACCAGTCCTAAACTAATTTATTTGTGAATTTTGGATAAGATAGGTAGAAATTGTAAATCCTATTGCAGGAATACTCTACTTTTGATAATAGAATCCTCCTAAAAAATAGGAGGATTCTATTATCAAAAGTTCTTTGATCTTTGATAGGAAAAGAATACTGAGGACACAATATATCAAAAACTTTTGTTCTATATAACAGAATAACAGAAGGATTAGTTCTAAGAATATTGTACCCAGGAATTCAACACATAAAAGTACATTCATTAATTAATCCAAATTATTCATTCATATTAAATAATTGGAATTTCTTTGAGATAGGTCAATTCAGATTATTCCAAAACCTGATTATTTGTTTGTTGCCCAGAAAAACCTTTTGGTTTTGGCTGCTCGTTGTCGCTCAAAAATGATCTTGATTTTGCTAAGGAATAACATTGTACTATGGAAAAATAAGTCTTTTTCTTCCAAATATTTTTACGAATACGCTTTTTTGACATCGAAGTACGTTTTTTTGGAACTGCCATTCAAAAGGGGAATTAGTTTTTTCTAGTTGTATGTGAAAGACATCTATTGCCGCAAATCAATCCTTCTTTCTGTTTTTTCTTAGTATTTATACTTAGATACTGAAAGATAATGAAATGAAAAATTATTTTTTACTTCATTTTGTCTAATGTGGATAAAACAAGAGTTTTTAGCGTATTTTTCATATATATTTTATACTTTGTTTTAATAATATACAATATATACAAAGATATATTATATACAAAGGTTTTCTATTTAAATCAATTTATATATCAAAATATATAAATCTAATATACTCCGCTATGAGGGATAAGCCCTCATATAATATGGGGAGATAAAACGAAGGTAAAATTCAAATAGTTAATTAAGTTGAGAAGGTATCCAAGAATTCAATTCTAGTCAAAATAAAAAATAAATAGTCTCTTAAACAAGACATTTAAAAATGAAAATATAGTTGAAATTCAATCAATCAGTTACAAAACAAGAGAGGTATTTCATTTTAACAGAAGGAAATAAATACAAAAAAGAATAGGAATAGAAAGTAAAATGATTCAATCTTTTTTTTGTATTTTAATAAATATCTTTTTTATCTAATAACTAAATAACGAAATTCTTTGATTAACTTTTAAAATTTAAGCAACTAAACCCATTCTGAATTTTGGAATATTTCAATGAGACAAATTTGGAAAAATAAGAATTCCAGTATTTTTCTTATTCTTATTTTGTTTTTTTAATTCCTTCAGAAAGAGATAAGAATAGGTTTGGTGAATCGGAAACAATTTTATTTTAGAGAAAAAAAGAACTATAAATTTCAACTAAAAATTGCTATTTCTTTTCTTATGGAACATACATATCAATATGCCTGGGTAATCCCTCTTCTCCCACTTCCAGTTATTATGTCAATGGGGTTTGGACTTTTTCTTATTCCGACAGCAACAAAAAATCTTCGTCGCATATGGGCTTTTCCTAGTGTTTTATTCTTAAGTATAGCTCTGGTATTCTCAGTTCACCTGTCTATTCAACAAATAAAAGGGAGTTCTATCTATCAATATCTATGGTCTTGGACCATCAATAATGATTTTTCCTTAGAATTTGGATACTTGATCGACCCCCTTACTTCTATTATGTTAATATTAATTACTACTGTAGGAATCTTGGTTCTTATTTATAGTGACGATTATATGTCTCACGATGAGGGATATTTGAGATTTTTCGTTTATATAAGTTTTTTTAATACTTCCATGTTGGGATTGGTTACTAGTTCCAATTTGATACAAATTTATTTTTTTTGGGAACTTGTGGGAATGTGTTCCTATTTATTGATAGGCTTTTGGTTTACACGACCAATTGCAGCGAGTGCTTGTCAAAAAGCTTTTGTAACTAATCGTGTAGGGGATTTTGGCCTGTTATTAGGAATTTTAGGTTTTTTTTGGATAACAGGTAGTTTAGAGTTTCGGGATTTGTTCAAAATAGCTAATAACTGGATTCCTAATAATGGGATTAATTCATTACTTACTACTTTGTGCGCTTTTTTATTATTTCTTGGTGCAGTTGCAAAATCTGCGCAATTCCCTCTTCACGTATGGTTGCCCGATGCTATGGAAGGACCCACTCCCATTTCGGCTCTTATACACGCAGCAACTATGGTTGCTGCGGGGATTTTTCTTATAGCTCGACTTCTTCCTCTTTTCAGATCCCTACCTTTTATAATGAGTTTCATTTCTTTAGTAGGTACAATAACACTTTTCTTAGGAGCAACTTTAGCTCTTGCTCAGAGAGATATTAAAAGAAGTTTAGCCTATTCTACAATGTCTCAATTGGGTTATATGATGTTAGCTCTAGGTATAGGTTCTTATCAAGCAGCTTTATTCCATTTGATCACTCATGCTTATTCGAAAGCTTTATTGTTCTTGGGATCCGGATCCGTTATTCATTCAATGGAACCTCTTGTTGGATATTCACCAGATAAAAGTCAGAATATGGTTCTTATGGGTGGTTTAAAAAAATATGTTCCTATTACAAGAACTACTTTTTTATGTGGTACACTTTCTCTTTGTGGTATTCCACCTCTTGCTTGCTTCTGGTCCAAAGATGAAATCCTTAGTAATAGTTGGTTGTATTCACCTTTTTTTGGAATAATAGCTTCTTTTACTGCAGGATTAACTGCATTTTATATGTTTCGAATATATTTACTTACTTTTGATGGGTATTTGCGTGTTTATTTTCAAAATTATAGTAGTACTAAAGAAGGTTCGTTGTATTCACTATCCTTATGGGGAAAAAGCATACCCAAAGAAGTCAATAGAAATTTTGTTTTATCAACAATGAAGAGTGGCGTTTCTTTTTTTTCACAAAATATACCCCAAATTTCTGGTAATACAAGAAATAGGGTGGGGTTCTTTAGTACTCCCCTTGGGGCTAAAAATACTTTTGTCTATCCCCGCGAAACGGGAAATACTATGCTATTTCCTCTTCTTATATTACTGCTTTTTACTTTGTTCATTGGATCCATAGGAATCCATTTTGATAATGGAGTAATAGATAATGGAACATCGGAGTTAACCATATTATCAAAGTGGCTAACCCCTTCAATAAGCTTTTTCCAGGAAAGTTCTAATTCTTCCATAAATTCATATGAATTTCTCACTAATGCAATTTCTTCTGTAAGTTTAGCAATTTTTGGTCTATTCATAGCATATCTATGCTATGGATCCTCTTATTCTTTTTTTCAGAATTTGAATTTTAAAAATTCCCTTTTACAAGGTAATCCCCAAAAGAACTTTTTGCATCAAGTAAAAAAAAAGGTATATAGCTGGTCATATAATCGCGGTTATATAGATGTTTTCTATACTAGGGTCTTTATCCTGGGTATAAGAAGATTTGCCGAACTAACGCATTTTTTTGATAAAGGTGTTATTGATGGAATTATCAATGGAGTAGGTCTTGCTAGTTTTTGTATAGGAGAAGAGATAAAATCTGTGGGGGGAGGGCGAATATCGTCTTATCTATTCTTTTTTTTATGTTATGTATCCTTGTTCTTGTTCTTTTTTCTTCCTTAATTCATTATTCCATGAATTCCTCAAAACGAGGCTCATCAAAATGCAAAATCTAAGACTACTATAAGACTACTAATAAAATAAGAAAAAAATTCGAACGATTAAATTACTTCTCCCGAATATCCAACTGACTTATTAATTTCTTATAACGTACTCTATTTTTCTTTGCCAAATAAGCCAGCAAACGTTGACGTTTTCCCAAAAGTCTTCGTAGACCTCTTTCCGATGAAAAATCTTTTTTGTGTAATTCCAAATGTGAAGCAAGTCTCCGTATCTTATTGGTGAAACTGAATACTTGAAATTCAACAGAACCCCTGTTTTCTTGTTTTTCTTCTTTAACCATAAATGAAAAAATTTTTCTACCTCCTTTCTTTTTCATGTATTTTTCTGATCAGGAAAAATAAAAAATTATGTCAGTTATTTTGAAGTTATTCGAATCTCGTACACACAAAAATTTGCAATTATTCATCTACTGCTGGAATCTAGAATTTGGATTTATTTTATCGATGCAAATTGGATTTGGATAGAAGGGTACATTCTTTTATTTTAGATAGAAGAAATGTTTCTTCTATCTAAAATAAAAGAATTTTGCTGATTTATTTATTGCTATATCCAATTTATAGAATTGATACACCATTTAATCGATATCATTTAGCAAAATGAAACACAGCATATGCATCCATCTTTCGGCTCGAGAATTTCACGGGAGAGAGATATAGTATAAGAAATAGGCTATTAAGTAACTCTAAATGAATTGTGGATACATCTGTATCCTTAACATACTGAAACGACTGCCATTATTCGTATCAAAGCAATAGCGATTCATAAAAGCTAAATCTTGTAATCAATGGTGGGCCAATAATGAATTTTTTGCATATGTATTAAGACGCTTGGTCTGATTTCGAAATTGTCCAGAGTTTTTTATGTTGTTTTCATTGCAAAATGATGGAAATGAATGGATCTCCTTCCGTAATTTTCCAATTACGAGTACGAGAATTGAAAGACATGAAAATTCTCAATTCTCTACAGCGTCTAGGAGATAGATAGAATATTTTCAGGAACAAGAAAATCAGAAGAATCTTTTTCTCTATTCACTACCATTCCGCGTCTTCGACTTCTATTAGTTTCTTTTCTTCTTTAATGCAATAGCTATAGTTTGATATAGAATCCATTTCTCAAAGTAATGGAAACCATTCTCTTATAGGAAATGGTTCGAAAATCGCTATTCCACCTTTTAGGTTTAGGTATCGTGAAAAGTGATACCTGTGAAGATCGTGCATTTCAGTCACATTCAGATCCGTTTTTCGAGTTCATGATATAACCAAATTGGATGGATCTTCCACCCGTTTAGCTAAGAAAGAATAGATGCGGAGGTGGATAATAGATCGATATGAAGATCATGAGCTGCCCCATAATGAAACCACCAGTAGTCGCGAATATCTCCTTCTTCCCTAACCCAAGATTGGAGAAAGAAGATCGAAGAGGGATCTATGGAGAATGTGGTCAGAAATCCATAATAGAGTCCGACCACAACGACCGAATTAATTATCCTCATCGAGAAAC